CTTTCTAGTTTCTTTTTTTTCGTTCCTATTCTCCTTTCTCAGAAAAAGGGACTTTAAACGTAAAGGATTACTTCGTTCTTGATAGTTATTTACTTAATCGGTGGATAGGAGGATACTCTGGATCGGAATCGGGGGGAGTACTTCTTCATCATTTCTACCAACTTAAAGTTCCAATTAGAATTCCTTTTATGCTTATGCACAGAAAAATCCTGTTGAATAACTTACATAATCTCTATTACGAATCCTTTGTGTACCTTGGTGTTCCTAACTATCCACCTCTTTTGCGAATTCGCCATTAGGGTAATACATGTATGGTAATAGATAGTAAAAAACCCATATAGTTGATCTTTTGCACCCGCTTCAAGCCATGATCACTAATTAACCAATCTTGGGGTAAACAGTTTCTAATATTTATGTTTACTTTCACTTCACTCTTGTACATAGAAAATGAGATTCAATCTTTTTACTGCAAATTTAGAAGCTGTTTCTTTCACTCATATAACTATCTGGTTTAGTTCATCAACCCGAATGATGAATCAAAAATAAAAATATATTCAACTCAGCAAAGGCCCTTTCTAGAAAGAAAAGAAGTAGGATCAATTTTATGTCTCAACGAATCACACGTAGAGATATTGATAACACACATAGAGTTAATGGGATTTCATAACTAATTGATTGAGCAGCAGCTCGTAAACCGCCTAAAAAGGAATATTTATTATTTGATCCATATCCTGACATAAGAAGTCCAATGGGAGCAATACTTGAAATTGCAATCCATAAAAAAACACCGATACTGAGATCAGCTAGAACAAGATGATAGCCAAAAGGAATTACTAAATAACTTAGTAGAATCGATATGACTGCGATGGATGGTCCGATACTGAATAAACGAATATCTCCTCGAGATGGCAGAAGATTCTCTTTGAAAAGTAATTTTGTACCATCTGCTAGAGCTTGAAGAATTCCAAAAGGGCCGGCGTATTCAGGTCCAATACGTTGTTGTATCCCTGCAGATATTTCTCTTTCTAACCAAACAATTACTAGTACACCTATTGTGATTCCTAATACAAGACTGAAAATAGGAACAAGCATCCATATGATCCCATCGACTTCTTTTAAGGATTCCAATCTCGAAAAAGAATTGATAGCTTGTACTTCTGTTGTATCAATTATCATTTTAACGATCAACTTCTCCCATAATGATATCTATGCTACCTAATATCGTCATAATATCAGCCAATTTCATCCTTTTAACTAGCTGAGGAAGAATTTGCAAATTGATAAAACCCGGTGGTCGGATTTTCCATCTCCAAGGAAAAACACTCTTATCTCCTATCAGAAAAATTCCCAATTCTCCTTTTGGGGCTTCAACTCTCACATAAAGTTCTTGCTTCGACAATTCAAAAGTCGGAGAAGGTTTTTTACTAATAAATCGATAGTCAAAATCATTCCATTTCGGATCTCTTAGTGTATCAAAGCGTCGGATTTCTAAATTCTCATAGGGCCCCCCCGGAATTCCTTCTAGAGCCTGTTGAATCATTTTTATGGATTCTGCCATTTCATTGATTCGTACTAAATAACGAGCTAATGAATCCCCTTCTTTTTGCCATTGGACTTCCCAATCGAACTCGTCGTAACACTCATACTGATCAACTTTACGAAGATCCCATTGTATTCCGGAAGCTCGTAGCATTGGTCCCGATAAACCCCAATTTATTGCCTCCGTTCCGCCAATAATGCCTACTCCTTCAACTCGTTTTAAAAAAATAGGATTGCGTGTAATAAGATTTTGATATTCAGCAACCTCTGTTAAAAAATAATCGCAAAAATCCAAACATTTATCTATCCATCCATGAGGTAAATCAGCAGCTACCCCTCCGATACGAAAAAAATTATGCATCATTCGCATACCGGTGGCAGCTTCGAATAGGTCATATATCAATTCTCTTTCTCGAAAAATATAGAAGAAAGGGGTCTGTGCCCCAATATCTGCCATAAAAGGGCCAAGCCATAACAAATGCGAAGCTATACGACTTAACTCCAGCATAATGACTCTGATATAGCTGGCCCTTTTAGGTACTTGAATATTGCCTAACTGCTCCGGTGCATTTACAGTTATTGCTTCTGTGAACATAGTAGCTAAATAATCCCAACGTGTTACATAAGGCAAATATTGTATAATTGTTCGGTTTTCCGCAATTTTTTCCATACCTCTATGTAAATAACCCAATACTGGTTCACAGTCAATAACATCTTCTCCATCTAGAGTAACAATGAGTCGAAGAACACCATGCATTGATGGGTGCTGAGGACCCATATTGACTATCATGAGGTCTTTTCTTGTAACTGGCGTAGTCATAGGTTTTTTCCCGATTCATTCTTCCATGAATTGCTGAAAGCGAAAAGAAGTTCATTACATTACAATTGAAGCGAATAATTCAAACCAACTCTTCAAATTAATTAGCTTTTTTTTGTTTCTCGAATATTCAACTGACCAATTAATTCTTTATAACGTATTCTGTTTTTGTTTGACAAATAAGCCAGCAGCCGTTGACGTTTTCCCAGAATTTTTAGCAGGCCTCTCTGAGACGAATAGTCCTTTTTGTGCAATTTCAAATGTAAAGTAAGTTTCCGTATCTTATTGGTGAAATTAACTACTTGAAATTCAGCGGACCCTCTGTTTTCTTTGTTTTCCTCTTGCAAAATAATTGAAACGAATGCATCTTTTAGCATAAAAGAATTTCCCCCTCCCCCTTTTACAGAACAGATATGAATTTGATTGATCAGTAATAATAATACCGGCTATTTTAATGTAGTATACACAAGAATTTTAATTTCTTTATGGATTGCTTATTTTATCAATTAATATGAATCAATCCAATTTTGAATTTGATTCAGATAGGGATATAAAAAGAGGGTTTTTACACTAACAAAAGTGAATAACTGAAACCTAAAATTACGAAGATTTCCTTGATGCATTTGTAGATCTAATTGATACGTCATTGACTTAGTATCGTAGCAGTTTATATGAAACTGGGATGTAAGACAAGGCATATGTTACGCCGTTTTGTTTACTTTCATAATACCCTATAATTAGAATTATAGGGTATTGTTCGAGTAAGTCTTGAATGAGCCCTTTGAAAGCTTGATACAAGGGAATATAGAGAAATAATGTACCGTCAACGAATTTTGAATCGTGGATACATATATATCCTTAACATGCTGAAACGACTCCCATTATTGGTATCAAACCAATAACGATTCATACAAGCTAAATCTTCTAATCGATAATTAGGCCAAAGAAAGAACTTGAATTTCATTAAGAATTTCATTAATTTTTTTTGATTTCTACCAAGATGTTTACTTTTATTCAAAAATAAACCCCAGTTTCTTATCTTAGGCTCGGTGCAAAGTATTGGATTTTTATCCACACCATTCCTATTCTTTAAGTTGAAAGAAATTAGAATTCTCAACTCTCTACGACGTCTAGATGATAAAATAGTTTCGGGAACAAGAAAATCATAATGATTTTTCTTTCTATTTCCTGTTCTTCTTTGATGGCTAAGATATCTTTGGTTTCGGTATTTTTGATTAATTTCTTGCTTACTTTGATCAACCAACGAAATGCGTATGGTCTGATACATAATAATTTGGCTATAAGTTCCTAGATACAGACGATTTGATTCGAGAATCACTACCTCAAGTTGCCCCAGTTCATCCATCTCTAGTGTAGTTTCATAGTGAATGAGATGTTGATTTATACTCAATAGGTTATTTCTCAGATAGGTTATCACCCAGCTGTTCATTTTTTTGTAATTTAGATTCCACTCTAGCTGGGCTGAAAATCGTTGCATTAGTCCGGGTATTGTTTTCCCCACAAAATAATTGTACCATTTCAATTGAAAAAGCCAATATTGAGCTAAATCGGGGGTTCTTATTCTTCCTCTAAACGCTTCGCCACCTATTTTCATGTACAAGTCCTCAGAAGGTGTTTCTATAATTTCTGTTCCTGTCCTTGATACAAGAAGTCTTTTTTCAATGGGTATAAAATCCCAATTTTTTTGAGTTTGAATCTCTTTATTAGTTTCACTAAAACTAATAGGGAAAGACAAATTTCCAAGAAAAAGTGGACTTGGTATAATCCATGGTTTCACTTTATATGCAGTATAAAGTAGCACATGTTCTGGGAAGAACCAAGGTTCGCAGTCCAAATTTGTTACGGGGTTACTTAGTCTTTCTTTATCTATTTTTATCCAATCAAAAAAGATTTCTTTGGAATTGGGTGGATTGATCTCTGGATTTTGACGAATTTGAATATAATGAAAAGCTTTATTATCATTATCAATATCAAATTGGCTTAGAGCAAAATTTTGCATTTTCCAATCAAAATATTTTCGATCTGGCTTTTTGTCACTATCAATAATATTAGCCTTTCTTAGAAAATTATTGAGATTAATATCCTCATTAACATTAAATAATTTGTGTATAGTGTAATTATAAGAAAGATTTTTCTTCTTATTTACTTGTAATGGTGATCCATAAATAGATGAGTCTTTCTTAGTTTCATAATTAATAGATTTATATGATAAAAGACCATATCTATAGTATTTTTGAAAATTCTCTTGTTGATTTGGTACTGAATATACTTTACACAAATTTTCATTTGTGTAATGAAATAATAGGTCTTTTTCATCTGAACTCCATTTTTGAAAATCTTTATTTTCAGCCGTACAACGTTGATTGACTCTATTTCGCCATTTTTGTGGTATTAATCTAGACCATCTAATCGGAGATAAGTTGTATTGAGGGTGGCCTCTTAACCAGTTTTTCCATTGATCATAACTTCGAGGTTTCTTATGCCTTAATTCGGAATGGAATATTCCTTGTATTTCAAAAGAATCCTTTATTGCAGTCTTAAGAAAAAAAGATGTTCCATGATATTGAAGAACAGATCTTAACTTAGACAAGTTAATAGCTTGGGGTTGTGATAATTTAAAAAATACATATCTTTGCGACAAGGAAGATAAGTCATAAAAGATATGTGAATTTTCCTTAGTAGTTCTAATAGTATAATTAGAACGTGCCTTTTTGATAGTCGAAACCGAAAAAAAGTTCATTTTTTTTTGATTTCTTTCATTATTAGAAATGTATTTCTCAATAATTTTTTCTGGTAAAGGTTGTGTATTGATTCTGGCAATATTAATGATACGTGGAAAGATATCTATGTATATTTTTTCAATAAAAATTTTGAGAAAATAATATAATTTTAAATAATGTAATTGACTGATTAATCGAGCGTTTCTTCGTTTTAATATTTGCCAAATCCTTTTTAGTGGTTGTGATTCTACATTAGAATTTGTACTACTATTTATTCCGGAAGTTTCTTTTTTTTTATCTTTTGTAAGTCTTTGTATTTTATTTTTGATTGTGCTTGTTCTATCAGTTAGATTCTTCATTTCTTGTTCAGTTAGATTCTTCATTTTGTGTTCTGTCTGTAAAGAATTTGCCCGATCTATAGATTGAATTTGAGTAAACGATTCTTCAATTATCTGATTGTTGATTACAGAATCTTTTTTAGTTTCACTTGATTCATCTATTTTTTTCGATCTAACTAATGGAATTTGATTTCTCTTTGAGAATTCTGATATTACTTTTTTGAAAACTCCTAGAATTTTAAAATCTTTAAAAGCCTTCTTTTTTTTCATTTGTTTTCCTAGTTTCTTAAAAATGGGTTTAAAAAAGGAAGTCATCAAAGAAGATCTTTTTCGGGGAGAACCGAAAGGATATTCAGTTTCCATTCCCAAAATGGTTAAAAAACCAAAATCATCTTCCACTTCCTTTTGTAGATTTCGTTTTTTTTTCTTTTTGATTCGATTTCTGCGAGGAGCTTTTAGCTTAGATCTGTGCCAAGGTTTCAAGCGGAAAGGATATAGGATTTTTATGTCAAAACCTTCTGCCATCAAATGGGTCAAAACCTCTTGATCGTTTAGTCCAACACCAAGATGGGTGCATGGAAAATGCCTTTCTCTATTCAATTCCTGAAAATCCTCAACCCACTCAGGAACTTGCAAAAATAATAAACGGCCGATATTTTTAGCTATTATGAGTAAAGGGAGACTTATATTTTTTCTAAGAAACGATTGCATTAGTAATAAGGAACTTCGTATTCCCGAGCCATATGGCAGGTTTTCCCATACGCCCTCCATTTGTATCCGCATTAGTTCTTCCCTGTTTTTTTCCTGGGATGTGATCTTCGCTTTTTCCTCTCTTGTTTTTGTCTGTTTTTTTGTAGAATTTAAAATTTTGGATTTTGTTCTTTTACCCATCCAATTTATAAAAATAAATTTTATTGGATGAGTAAAAAAATAACCGAGGACACTTTTGATTCTGCCCCAAAAAAGCGGGGACTGCGGCTTTGGGTGAAGCAGTTTCAAAATAATAACTTTCCGCCTTTGAGCGCGTGTAGAACTCATGATTAGGTCTCGCTCAAAATCCGGCTCATTCAACATATCTAGGTAAATCGCGTAGTCTTGGCGCGCATAGGGATCAGCCAAATTTTTCGGTTCTTTAGATAGCACTATTTCTTTCATTGCTCTTGAGCAAAGATGAGGTTCTTTCGGCACTCTCCCATATGCGTAGTCGAGAAATTCTGCTTCCATTTCGCTGATTAATTCGGATGACCATCGAGGGACTTTTTTACAGATTTCTTTGATTCCAACCTTTTTACCGATTTCTTTGATTCCAATAGATTTTTTTATTTTTTTATCATGTTTTTCTTCTGAAAATAAAGAAGGGACCTTCAAATTGAGACTCAATCCTGTTTTTCTAGCAAATTTACGGATGAAAGTTAAAAAAATATTAATTTCTGATTTCTTTGATTCCAATAGATTTTTTTTTTTTTTTATCATGTTTTTCACCTTCAAATTGAGACTCAATCCTGTTTTTCTAGCAAATTTACGGATGAAAGTTAAAAAAATATTAATTTCTGTTGAAAATTCTTTTTTAGAAAATGTATCCATTTTCTGTTCAAATTCTTTCTGTTTAAAGTCTTGGTAATCAGTGTAATCAGTACCAGAAAGAAGGATACCATGAATCTTATTTATTTTAACTGTCTTTCTAAAATTTGTTTTATTTCTGATTGAAGGTGAAAACCACTGTTGGGGTGTTCCACGATATGGTCCGTTCAAAAAAGGATCATACTCTTGAGACAAGTATAATTTTTGATTAGGCCGGTCTTTTTTTTGAGTCTTATCATTATCCTTAACCAATCTAGTTCTTTTTTCAAGTATATCCCGAGAAAGAAATCCCATGTCTAGAGCCTTAATTCTATTAAGTAATTCGTTTTTTATCTTGTTCTTTTTTTTGTTCTTTGTATAAACCCAATGATTATACAGTTCATCATAGGATAGTTTTTCGAGCGTGAACTCGTCTATTCTTCTTTGTATCATTTCCAAAAAAGTTGACAAACTGGGCGGATATGTAAAAGAGATTCTTTGTTTT